CTCTTTAAAGTAAGCAAGTAAACTACCGCGACTAAGACTAAGAAAGGGGGCTCCCTCCAAATTCAGTTTCACTTAACCTTTCTTCCTATTTCGCTTACTGGCTTCCTTTGGGGCTCTTGCCCACCTGAAAGTGCCAATACGGGACCTTGTGCCTTAGCACACATGCTCTTTCTCTTCCTATTCCTTTCCTCCTTGATTATTTGATTAAGCCCTGTTGATCTTCAATCTATCGCTTGTTCTCCTTGCGAGGTGGAACCACACTATACTTTACTTCCAGTGGGCTATTTACATATAAGACGAATCCATCTGAAACCACTAATTCGGATTTAAGCCAACTACTAAGGAAAGAACCTCCCTTCCTCTACTGGGATTGACTCGCTTAGAAGGGGTCCCATTCCATTCCTTTGGCAAAGGCCCTAACTACAGCTCTGAGTAACTCCTTGTCTCATTGATCCGAAAAGAAAGGCATAAGTCAGTCCCACGTGTACTAAGCCCTCTCTCTATTATATCTTCTTCCATCCCTAAGAGCTAGAATGAATCAAAGTATGAACTCTGAACTTCCCTAATAGTAGGTAGACTAAGACCTCTTCTTTATCTTCTTTTTCATAGTCGATGGATAGCCCGCCTAAATCGAGAACCCACTCACGGAAAACTCACTAGAATATAAAGGCCAGAGGGAGCGGTTCTCTTCCTTATCCGCGCGAAGAGGGGCTCCTCGCTAAGAATAAGAAAGGAAGCTATCTCTACGCTGGAGCCTTCCTTACAGAGACCTTTCCAATGGTGTTAAAAGGGAGCGAGCAGGAACTAAGGGGGGAATGTAACTGCTGTGACTACTGATACAAAATCAGCGCACTAGGAATCGAAGATTGAAGATGATTTCCGACAAGCGCACATTCATAGGCTGTTAGCAGGATAAGGCGAGAAAGATATTTAATTAACAGATTTGACTTTGACTGATTAGCTGCTAGAAGTAGCCAGTTAGTCCAATGCGACGAACACGGGCTTGGATCAGAAAGAAGGGTCTTGGACAGGGTTAAAAGGAGACGAAGGATAGGTTGGATAAAGGTTTTTTGGTCAACTTTAGTTTTGGTATTATATGGCACAGGTGTTTTATGAAGAGGATAGACTCTGGCTTCTTGGCTACCTGAGGGTTAGATGTTCAGGATCATGACTAGGGGGAGACTCCAATTGGTTGGCTTTCTTCATTTTGTTCTAGTTTCATGTACTTGGCTACTGTTGACATGACTGGGCTGGTTCAAGTTCTTAAATGCGGCTCCGCTCCCCCTACCTGTCCTTTGGGGGTGCAGACAGGGGTTTGGTTGAACTATGGTTGATTTTTGATAAAATTTTTTCTGCTTGCTGCACTCAACTTTCGAAAAAGCTGCTCTTCCTCTGCGTCCCACACATGCCTGCACTATTGATTGAAAAATTTTAATAAAGAAGTCTTCTATTAGCGCTCATTTTGTATTGGGTTTTATTCTCTTTTTCTTTTTCTAGTTAGTGTTTCAAATTTTCTCTTACTTCTGTGACATTTGTCCCGAAAACAGCCTATTCTATCCCAGCTGATGAAATAAAAAAGAAAATTCAAAGCGGAAAACAATTTCATTACTTTAATGGCATCGGTCTTATCCGTGCGTCTATGAATCCAAACCTCCCAAACACTGTTTTTTCCTTTCGTGGATTTACTATAGGATTATTCCCCCTTCCTCAAGTGCCACAGCAGACTCAATAGCAGCAGTTACGGATTCAATTGCGACAAGATCTTATTCTTCCTTTTCTGATTCTAATAAGGCATTGATGCTCCTGTCGGGCGATTCATTCTGTCCGTGCCCTAAGCCCGTCCATTCTGTCGTTCGAATAACATCTCTCTCGTCCCTCTAGCCGGTGGAGCTTATTCCTGCTTTAGCAGAGAGGTTGCCTTGCCGCCCTATCCCTCTCCCTTTCGTCTCGTACCAAAGCTCCTATCTAAGAGCATCTTCGAACGTTGTGAACTCAGAACTCTCTTTTGACTTTACCGCAACATCAGCTCTTTGAATGAGACTCTGCAACTGTTTTGCTTAGTCGAGCGTCTTTGACCTTTCCTGGCTTTATTGAAGCTTGAAGTTAAGTTACTCCCCTCTAAAGCTAAAGAAAGGCTGCAGCAGATTCACTCCTCTCTTTAAGTTCCTAAACCTTTCTAAGAGTACTTCCGCTTGAGGAAGATTGCCTTGGATTGACTCTCGGTCATGTAAAGTTTCCTCCTTCTTACGCATTCGTAGATTATAGAAGAAGCTCAGAGAGTGGAATTCCTCTACCGGTCTTATTTTTATCCCTCTCCCTTGCCTTCGTTACTTCTTGTCTTGTAATAGGAGTGAAGCTGTATAGCAAAAGTGTGTTTAGGTCTGACCATTGTCAAGACTGGACATTGAGGGACCAGAAAGAGAACTCCATAATGAGTTCTCTTTGGAAGTTAGTATTCTTATCTTTCTAGCTATCCAGTATAGTATGAAGCTAGAACCAGGGATCTATAGGAAGTGGGATTTCATTCCTTGTATTGATTTTCCTATGGGCTAAGGCAGTTTAATCAGTGTCTTTTATTTATGATTGGAGCGGAGTTTACTAAATATGAAAGATGAGTCCCAATCAAAAGATTAGACTGTTTCGGGTAAGTCCTCAACGGAATGACAATCTACTTAACCGTTCCTGCTTTCCCTTCTCCGGGATTCACTTTTGATTTTAGTTAACTTTCACTCTGGGACTTCACTTCAATTAAAGAAAGTAACCAAAACTGTAACAATGCTATGTGATAATATTATAGTCTGTAGAGACCGGTTTCCGCCCTCGGACACTAATGCCAGTTTTTGGCTCATTTTCTTTAACCTGGGTCTGACTGCTTGACTCATCAACCTTAAAGTCTTCCTCCATCAGGTCATCTTCCGGAGCCAAGCCTTCTGAAAGAAAGCTCATAAGAAAACTCCGTTGACGAGGTCTGTCCCTTCTCCAGCTTCTTGTGGTCTTTCCCAGCCTTACCTTCTGCTCTGGGTACTTCACCATCAGACCAACCTAATGGTTGCCTTCTCTGCTTCAGTCTGTATTTTCCTCTTCACTGAAGCCTTCTTCCTCAGCATCCTCCTTTTCTGGGTCCTTGTCAGCTTAGATGATTTCAGTTATGCTGGACTCTCTCCTACAGCCTCCTTCTCAGGTCTCGCTTTCTGTGCGGCATGAACCCACTGATTGGAAGACAATACCTATGGTAATGGAAATCCAAATAAGCTGGTCAAGTAGAAGGAACTCCCAGAGTGTGAAGCCCCTTGGAGTAGGGGTAGGGGGATGAGACTTGGTCTGGGGCAATTGCACCGTTCTCTCCCTCCGCACATGACTAATCGAGAACGAACTTCGCAATTAGAATGACTCGACCTTCTCAGGCACTGCGGAATGGTCCCAGAAAGGAGTCGAAGATTCCAGTCCTGTCGAAGGCTAAGTCCCTGGAATCTTCGACAGTAGGGTCAGAATCAACCTAGTTCTCATAGCAGGGAGTAGCGACTGCTTAGTCTGGTAAGCTTGTGCTGCAATTCGTTAATTGAAATGCGACTGGACTTTGTTCCAGACTGGTAGGCAGCTTGTGTGCGGGGTGAAAGGACGAGAACCTGCTGGCATCGATACCGCCTTTAGGGACTGACTTCTTAATTAGCTGTCATCACTCTATGGGCTAGCCCGCTTGAGCGATTCCTTACCACTCTTACGCTTTGGAGATTAAGGAAACCATGCTCCACCTTCTGCAGATGAGCCGAATTGACTCCTTTTTCTTTTTCAGAGGTCAGCTAGGAAAGGGGGTGGCCACTATTCTTAGTAGAAGATGCCAGTTTAGAGGATCCAGAGAGCTAAGATTCGATAACGGAAATGACTGCTAAGACCCAGGACCATTCCCTTAGTCTACTAAAAAACCATTAGGAGAAGATAGTTCTGCCTCAGTACACGAAATAAATATCGAGACAGCTCAGCCTAAGGAGACGAAGACTACTTCACTATACGAGAATCCCAGGGGTTATGAGCCACTCCCGACACCTCCATTAGGAAGAAGAGGCGCTCGAGAGACCTTCCCAGTTAGTCAATTAAGGCTTCCCACTCATTGATCAGGACAAAGGGGAGGTCTGATCTTGATCTTCTTAAAAAGAGACATAGGAAAGAAAGAGGCCCTTGGACCTTATGAGTAAACCGGACGAAGAAGAAGGAGTTGACCCTTGACTCACTACCACTGCCGAAGTTACTGGAGAACTACGACAAAGGGGCTCAAATCCAGGTGGCTAAGTCTCCTTTAACAAACCGACTAGAAGACCACAGATGAAGTTTCACCCATTCCAGGCACGTGCATTGCATTGAGATATACCAACTTCGCACGATCGATATAACAAGGATCCAGTCCTTACCAAAAAGACGATCTTTCGACAGGATGAAATCAATGCTTGGTTCCTGCCGGTTTGACGAGAAAGAAAGACATTCCAGAAGCTTCACTTGTGCCTTAGTAGTCTCAAATAGGACCGAATCACAGAAAGAGAACGAGTGAGGCGCTCTCATTTCATTCCCAGCCGCTTGGCTGATAATGAGGAAACGAATTCTACCTTTACCGATTGGACTGGTCCAACATCTCCACAGGACGCCCTACCAGTTGGCGCAAGGGAATTGATTTAGGTAGGGTTTGCCCTGGGACCAAAGAACAAAGGGAAGCTCAGCTCTCACTACCAGTGAATGATGAAATGCCTCGACTTAGAAACCACAGCCCTTCTGTCGAGAGGAAAAAAAAAATCCTTTCAAGCAAGATAGAATCTTAGGGATGCCTTGCAGTTGAAGCCTCTGGGCTTAGCCCTACTATGACCGAAGAAGACGATTGACTAAAGAGAAAGAAAAAAAGACTCCATGAGCCAGTTACGCCACTTCAGCACAAGGTCTTGAATAGCCTATAAGAATTCTCACAAGGAGAGAGACGACCCTTCTCTTACGTGGGACACGGAGATGGAAGAATGGTAGGCCAGTCTTGACACAAATGGGCTTTCAGACTTAGCCAAGGAACGCCATGACAGATAAGCAGGGACCTCGAACATGAGAAAGACTGACGCCTGATTCAGGAAGGGACACGAGGGCTCCTCTTTATCACTGGAAGATCCTAATATTCTACAGTAGAATCAGTCCCCAACCTTCAAAATGAAGGATCAAAAGTCTGCTTTCCAAAACCCACGCAAATGGAGGCCGATGACCTCAGACCCATAACAAGGGGTAGAACAAAGCTTTTCCATATAGCAACTTGATCCATTATAGGAGGCCTCTGTCATTAGAAGAAGACCGCTTTGAAGCTAGGAGAAAAAAAAAATTACTAAACCAGCCATGCGGGTTGGCCACTAAAGAAGAAGGCCTCTACGAACGCTTTCACTAGAGAAAGAGAGAAAGGCCCGTTCGGCTATGTAAAGAAGTCCCTGCAGGCTCCAACCCAGTCCTAACATTCTACAATAAGAGTGTCCGACGTCTAATAGAAGGGGCACCGCTTTCATTCCTGCGCTTGGCGCTCTAACATTACCAACACTGACCACTGAATAAGGAAGACCTACCACCCACACAGCAAACCAACGCTCCCCTTTTAGTTCGGAAAGAAGAAGGGTTGCGCCCGGGTGAAAGACTATGCCTTCAAGGGGGCCAGACCAGAAAAAGGAGCGGGAAGGCATGGTCACAAGACCCCGCTTTGAGCCATCGAAGACCAGATGATGGGTTACGAAGATATACAAGGAAAGAGACGCTCTGGAAGACCAGTCAGTGAATCAGGGGTTACGCCCAGAAAAGGCGGCCCTTTCATTTCTGAATGAAGCCTTACAGACGAACTATAGTATAGAAGGAGACAGGCTGAAGCCTTTCCAGAGTGAGCGCCATACATTACTATAGCACACACTGGTCCCCAAAGAGAAAGGCTTTCGTCCTTCCTGAAGATTATGGGAACTTTCTTCTATTAATTGTTTTCGAAATGCCGATTTTCCTGCCATCCTCATTACTAGGCTAAGGCGATAAGGAAAAAGAGAGGGGCCCTTAGTATGTGGCAAAAAAGGCAAAGCTGCAGGAGAGACCTCGCTTTCATGGATGCTCCAGTTACCGAAGATCCAAAGCAAAGGAAGAGCGAGCTCTGATTCCCAGTTCGTTAATCAATAGAAGATACCCACGGGTTACTTCCTTTCTACACAGGAACGGAACGAGTTGACCAGACCATTCAACATCCGAAGGACTCTACCGCTGGAACGACCGATGCCTGATTCATTGCTCGCTCACGACCCCTTAAGTTAAGGTTTGCACTCACTCTCTTTCGATAGAAAAAGGAAGAAATTACCGGGAGTTGAAGAGTAAGAAAAGGGCTTCCCCTTAGACCTTTAGACCTGACCAAGAGAAGTAAAACCGGTAGCCAATAACTCAGAAAGAAAGGTCCCTCGAGCTTTATTAGTAGTTACACGAGTGCTCAGATCAATACCGAAACACATATGGAGTGCCTGGCCTTTAAGCCTGATAATGCCACAAAGAAAGAGCACAAGCAGGACTCCCTGCACCCGCGTGAGGGATGATTGAATCCATACCGAAGAGAATGGACGACTTGAAAAGGTCTCCATAGACAAAGAGACGATCTACACCGAAACAGAGAAAAGACATTAGGAGCACTCATTCCTTGTACCCGGGGAACTGATTCATAAGGAAGGGGATCTACACCAGAAAAGGAGTTTACGGCCGGTTCCCATATAGACACTTTAACTCACATTGCTTTAGGCAGTACTCTTCTTACTAAAGACGAAGCCTTTAGCAGATATCACATGCTGAAAGAGGGAGCAAATCCGTCACTGGACGAGGAAGGAAAGGCAAGGAAGATCTGTACAAGAGATTAGAAAGCGTTAACAAGACTATCAGACCAAGAACAGAACTGCTGGAGGAAAAACTACCTAAGGCTTAAAATGACATAGAATAAGTGGAATCTCATGCAAACTGTGAGGGAGGTGGTTAACCGGTGCTTAGAGAACTACCTGGGATGCTTTACAAGCGATAGACCAAGGGAATGGGTACGTTGGTTACCATGGGCAGAATAGTGGTATTGTACCACTTATCATTCGGCAACCAAACAAACACCGTTTGAAGTGGTATGTATATAGGCGCCCACCACCTCTAATTACGTCCTATACTCATTAGTCCAAAAAAATGCATCAAGTGGATTGTTACGCTAGGGATTGTGTTTTGCAACTTTGAAAGGCGAATTTGCATGGAGCTCAAAGGCCCGGACCATCTAAGTATGGGGAGTGCCACTACTGCTTTCATTGTTCTACTATTGAGTGCAAGTCTCGCTCATTGAATTGCCGCGGTGCTGCCTTGAGAAAGGGAATCCCGACCTCCATCTCTATCCGTGCGAGAGTAAGAAGTAGAAATAGGAATGTTTGACGTAAACGTAATAAGTAGTGTAGTGAAATCTTTGTGATTGAAGTTCGCTTCTCCAGAGCTAGAATCGAA